AATCTTTTTCTGTCCGTGAGGATCCCAAGAGAGCGCCTTCTACTTCTAATAGGCCACGAACTAGATCAGAATCATTCTCAAGGAATCCATAAGAAGTGACCCAATTTTTTTCATCGGGTCCGGGTGGAGACCAAAGATCTTGAGCGACCGATCCGGCAGAACAACTCAAAAGATAAAGAAGTATCGTTAATCTCTTCATGCTCGTTCCAAGCTCGAAGTACAATTTGTACACATAAGAATCCCCTTCCATAGATGATTTCTTCATATAGATAGATATAGGATCTATGGGGCAATTACTTAGAAGTACTGTTTGTGCAACAGCCCTTCCTATCTGATAGAAAAGGATCTCATGATCCTGAACCGAGCTTACCTGGGATCGCAAATCCCAAGTTTTTCTATGAAGAGCGGATCGAATTGTATTAGTGTCTATAATGGATTTCTTCTGTGTAATACTAATTGATAGGGCCTCATTGGTAAGTGATACAAGATCTCGTACATCGGAACCCATGGTTATGGACCCGAATCCACTAGCATTCGTATGGAAGATTTTCTTTTCCAAAGGAAATCCCCGAGTATATGAAAGAGTGAAAAAGTGCTTTCGTTGTTGTGGAATAAGAAGCCTTCGTATCTTAATGCACGTATTGAATTTATTCGCAGCTATTAGACCGGGATCCACTTTTTTGGGAATATGAGTCGACGCAATAACAAGAATATTGCTATTGGAGGATCTTTTACAATCCCTGGAGAGATGGTTCACTAATAGACCGAGGGATAAGTAATTCGACGCATCCAGAGACAGATCATGAATGTTTGGAATCCATAGTATGCAAGGAGACATTGCTTTTGCTAATTCGAGTTGAAAGGTGATATAAAAGCGGTCTACCATATCCACCTCCTCATTCGTCATAGTTAGCAGCTCCCCATCAATATCAATATCCTCACTATCCTCACTATCATCAATATCCTCAATATCCTCACTATGATGAGTATGATGAGCACCACTATTATCAAAAATATCCTCACCATCACTATCATCATAAATATCCTCAAAAAATTGAGGCCTTTCATCCAGGAACTTGTTCGGAACTACTGTAATGAAAGGAAGATAGGAGTTTGTCGCTAGGTATTTGACCAAATAGGATCGTCCAGTTCCTATAGAACCTATCACTAAAATACCCCTAGAGGGGGATAGGCCTAAGCGGAGTGAAAAGGGTTTTCCATGAGATGGGAAATGAAAACTATTAGCCCCAAACGAGGTTTGTGAATAAGTGATTGTCTGATAATGCGCAAGGAATACTCGTCTTTCTGCTAAAGAGGGTCTATGAAACTCATAATTCATTAGATACTTTTTATGAATGTCAACTAAGTATCGTAAGTAAACCGATCCTGGTTGTTCAATCATTTGATAACTAGAACCATTCTTTGATAAATGATCACTATCAGTCAGACTCCATAGAATTTTATCAATCCTTTTTTCTTTCCTTAAGATGGAGAACTGAACCAAGAATTCTCTTTCGGCATCATCAATCGAATCAGTATTCGCGACCCAGGATTCGATCTTATCATCAATCCAACCACTGTTCACATTTTTTCTTTTTCTTAGTAATGAATAGATCTCTTTACTTGTACGACTTAGATGTCTCGTATTTCTCGAAAAAGTGATTCGATTGATGGGATTGGGTATGATACTTAGGAAATCGATGATATCAATGAGATTGATATTCCAATATTTCTTCTTAGAAGGTATTGATTTGACCCCATAAGCGGGACCACCACCCGATAGCATCTTGCCGCCAAAAGCCCGTATTTCTTCTAGAAAATATCCTAAAGCAGCTAGAAAGAGATTCTTTAACCAGAAAGAATTCAGTTCAGATGTAGGATACCTATCCAGAAGTTTTCGCAACTCAATCATGTATGATGGAATCATCAAAGATTTGATCTTTTCCAACTCTGTCTGTAACTCCCTAGAGGCTCGGGAAACAACGAGAAGATGTCTACGAACGATATATCCAGCAACAAGAAGAAGGAAAAGGATTGAATAGAGCAACTCCCGAACATTTGGTGATCCCGGAAATTCCCATATCAATGAAACGGGTGACTCATTATCTCGACGAAGCATTTCTTCGGACAGAAGAAGATTATGTAAACACTTACTCGAAATCTCGCTTATCAGATTCCTTTGTGGAAGAAGAATCTCCCGCAATTTGTTCTGAAGAATTGGCCATGATATATCTATATCTAATCTATCTATAATATCTTCAAAAAGGGATAACAATTTTTGACTGCTACTTAGTATCGCTATCCTCAATAGGTCTGAATTATATACTTTTTTGAAAGTATCTAAAAGAATGAAATTGAGATATTTGTACCCTGTCGAAGTAAAGAACCATGGCATATATGTTTGAAACATATTTGAGAGAGTTGAAAAAGCACTATAGGTTCTATACATCTGCCCTTCCTCAACGCATTTATTTAGATAAAGACTCCGTTTTTTCCTCTTTTCGGATGGTAATAAATATTTCTCAGAGTCAATCAAACCCATCTTTGAATTGAAATTGAGAAACTGATGCAAGTTCTTCCCTTCTGAATCAGATGGATTCATATCTGAAAGAGCTTGACAATAAATTCTTTCAAAATTGACTAATTGTCCCTCTCTTAGAGGTGTTCCAAAAATGTCTGCGATCGAGTAAAGAGCTCTACGAACGAATGGAGCGGATCGAATTGGAAAATGAAAAGATTTGTCCAAGTTATCCGGTTCGGCACCACTCGGCGGAAAATTCTTAGGTATGCATATCTTAGATACCTGTGACTCGATCGGTGAAATAGTATCTTTTTCCAAAAAAACATCTTTTTTTTTACCGACGTGCAAAGAAAATATTTTGTTGCGAATGAAAAAGATATTGAGGAATTGTCCATACGTAAGATCATAATTATTGATAGGGGTCCTTTCCACATAAAAAGGGAATCCTTTGTTACAATAGAACCAGAAGTGATGTGGATTATTCAAGAATCGAAGTCGATTTGCTTTATAAAAAGAGGATATCAATGAACTTCTATGAAATGGTTTCACGGGATTCAGCCAATTGTCTCGATCGTGGGATATCATTGAGAAATAGGAATCGGTCTTCTCAAAAGATTTCCTGCGATTTTTTCTAGTATGGAATGAGTCAATCATCCACTTCGGTATCTTATTGAACAAAAACGGTGATACTCTTCCTCCATTGATCAAGAATTTCGATTTTTGGGAAGTATCATGATCATCCAATAAGAAGGGTTTCAATTTATTCAAATGAACGATTTGAAGACCTATTGATTCTAACAACTGATTGAAGCGTTGATCAGTTGGACCCTTCAACTCATAGATGTGGATCTCGGACCTATGAATGGGGCTATTCCCGATACTCACAAAGAAAAAAGGAAGTGACCTAAACAAAAAGAAAAGAAGCGACTTGGACAAATTGGACAAATAGGACAAAAGGGGAAGTAACTTCGACAAAAGGAAACGAAGTGACTTAGAAGGATCTTTTTTGTCGAAAAATTCCGACCAATACCAATACCAATCAATTTTTTCGATAACCTCAGACCAATCAATCAAATATTGATTAATACCTAATCGATCGAAGACTACTTGAAAACGGCTCTTCTGCTCAGAAACGAAATGTTCCAAATCCTCCTGGAAACTCTTGCTCCCATTGGACCATTTGTATCTATATGCATCAGGATCCCGATTCATGGATCTCTCGCTTCGAGAAATAAGAGGATCGAACCATTTCTTATGACTCTTTTTCAAATTCGATAAATGTTGGTTGATCGTAAATTTCCTTTGAGTTCTCTGATTCAGAGTATCATTTCCTATTTGATCCCTTTGAATTCCGTATTCGAAGTTGCAATCGGATCTATTCATTAAAAAGAATCGATTTGATACATTTCTTATGTACCCATGGATGCTATATTGGATTGGAATCAGATTTTGGATCAATCTATGTTGATTGAATGCCTTCAGTATGGTGTTGATAGCAAATACCACTCTTTTTGGTTTTGGATCTTCCAAAGCATTCCCGCAGGAGATCTGGACCCCTTTTTTTCTGATCCTTCGATAAAAAGATTCATTTTCTTCAGAAAACATAGGAGGTAGAACCAATAAAGATTTCTTTGTCGATTCATCCCTGGAGTTGAATACCTCGTTCAAGAATTTTTTTTGATCCAATCCGCAGGAATCAATAGAAAAGGCAAAACCCTTATGATACACCAGATCCGGCTCGGTTATTGATAGAGTGAATAGATCTGCCACTCCTTGAAATCTCTCTTCTGATTCAAAATCGTGGCGCCCCACGTATCCTCCCCTCTTCCGGTCATGGAATAGATGAAATAAATCAAAAAATGGATTTTGGTTCAAGAATGAAATCTTGTTGGAACTGCCCATATCCGGTTCATCCTTCGGAACCCTATCACATCCCGGATTTGATGCAATAGGATGAATTGTGACGGTATTTTGTAAATACGCAATTATCTTGAATATATCAATGATTTCTTTTTTTTCCGATCGCCGGGATGGGACAAAAGAAAGATCTTGTTGTTTCTTCAATAATTTCTGATCTCTGGTGGACCTCTTAGTAGGATTCGAACCCAGATGAAGTTCTGACCATCTGTCAGAGAAAAAAGAACGAATTGATCTTGTAGGATTCCCAAGAAATTCTTCGATTTCTTCCGGAAGCGGATGATTATTCATCTGCTTCTCACGTTCCGTGAATAGCCGGGACATTGAGGAATCTCCAGAAAGGCTTTTCGGGAATCGGTCTGATTCTATCTCTGCTCCTTCCGTTTGAAGAAAGGAAGGATCCCAAAGAATCGACCCTTCTTTTTGAATCTCTCTTTGATTGATCCATGTGTGATATTCCGAATCCTTATTACGAATGGAATCGAAATGATCTATGGATTGATCAAAAGATCCTTTCAATTGGCTAGAATCCCTTACTTGAACGAAATTAGATCTTGTGGAATCATATTGCATATTTGACGATACATTCCATACCTTGCTAAACAAGCGAAAAAACCGATCCTTGTTTATCAACCACACATTGTCTAAGCAAATCCAATTCTCTCTCGACACCTTCCTAAAGAAATCTGATTCGTGCGGATTCTTCTTCCAACTAACGAAGAGATCTTGGCGGAATTGCCACATATGAAATTGAATACAATTTTGCAGCAAAGAAATACCACACTTGTTTCTCGAGAAGAGATGGGAAAGATGCTCAATATCATTTGATTGAATAGTTGACCCAGCTCCTTGTTGTTTGAAGAAACCCTCCACTTCAATTGGTCTTTTTTCACGAAAAGAAGACATAAGATAACAAATCCAGTGTTTCACTAAGATTTCAAATAGCTGTCCCGAATTCAAGTTGATTATGTTTCGCTTATTTCTCGGAGAAAGACGATCAAACAATTCCCAATCATGGTCCTTGCGGATCCGATCATCCGTATAGGAAACAAAAGAAGACTCCAGATATTTGATATCTTTCTCTTTGAATGAGATCTCAATTACAGCCAGGGTTTCATTAGATATCTTACAAATAGAATCCCTCTTTTTTCCGACCCGGTTCCTCCACCACCGCGAACCCCAGTTAGATTCAGGCATGATACACTTTTTCGTTTTAGTTATTGGGAGAACCCAAGTACTCTCTTTCGGATCCATGAAACAACTCTCAGAGATCTTTTTCCCTTTTGGAAGATACAGGAGCGAAACAATCAACCTATTGATAGACCCAAAAGATTTTTCCAATGGAGCATTTCTGGGTCCAAAGGAATTCCTAGGCAGAAGCCCCATCAAATATAGATTTTTTCTTTCGACCATTTCTCGATTATGCATGCGATAGAGAAGGACCACTACTACAAGCAGTACTAGACCTTTGGTCGTCAATACTGCACCTTTGACTAGACCCTTGATCGTCAGTACTGCCCCTTTGATCGTGAAATACCGATTGCTTCTTGACCCCTGTGAATCGCGTGAGAGTAAACTCCTCCAAATTAGGGGGTCGAAGAGTTTCATAAAACGTTCTTGCTCGAAAAAAATAGAAACGATAGTTCTAACTGAATCGACTTGGGTCCACGAATCTAACAAATCGTGAGAGTTCTTGACCTCTCTTAACATCTCTCTCAATTCGAAGATCCAGGGTTGAAATGGATCTTGTTGTGAAATTTTATGCTTCATTTTGAGTGCCTCCCCATTATAAATATTGAATATAAAGTAAAAGAAAATAGGTTTCCATTTCTTTAGGTAATCTCCGATACGATAGTTCTTTCTTCTATGATATTTCTTTATGATATTTCTTTTACAATATTTCTTTCTTTATTCTATGATAATCCCCCTTATGCATCCATGGCTGAATGGTTAAAGCGCCCAACTCATAATTGGCAAATTTGCGGGTTCAATTCCTGCTGGATGCACGACAACGGGAATGTTCAATACGTCTATTGGAATTGGCTTTGTATCAATGGAATCTCATCATCCATACCAATTCGTTATGTGTTATGTATGGTATATTCATATCATAAGTATAGAAACAGTTAGAGGGAGAATTCTTATCGAAACTGGAACTCATAGGGAAGAAAATAGATTTATGGATAAAATTCAATATGCAGTATTTACAGAAAAAACTGTTCGGTTATTGAGGAAGAATCAATATACTTCTAATGTCGAATCAAAGTCAACTAGGACAGAAATAAAGCGTTGGGTCGAACTCTTTTTTGGTGTCAAGGTAATAGCTATGAATAGTCATCGAATCCCGGGAAAGAGTCGAAGAAGGAGACCCCTTAGAGGGCATAAAATGCATTACAAACGTATGATTATTACGCTTCAAGCGGGTTATTCTATTCCATCTATTAGCTTAGAAAGAAAAGAAATGAATTTCACTCAAAATACTTCATAACACGGCGATACATTTATATAAAACTTCTACCCCGAACACGCGAAATGCAACTGTTGGAATTCAAGTGAAATCCAATCCACGAAACAATTTGATCTCTGGACAGCGTCGTTGTGGTAAAGGTCGTAATGCCAGAGGAATCATTACCTCAAGGCATAGAGGGGGAGGTCATAAACGTCTATACCGTAAAATAGATTTTCAACGAAATAAAAAAGACATATCTGGTAGAATCGTAACCATAGAATACGACCCTAATCGAAATGCATACATTTGTCTCATACACTATGGGGATGGTGAGAAGAGATATATTTTACATCCCAGGGGGGCTCTAATTGGGGATACCATTCTTTCTGGTACAGAAGTTCCTATCTCAATGGGAAATGCCCTACCTTTGAGTGCGGTTTGAACTATTAATTTACGTAATTGGAAGTAACCAATTAGGTTTACGACGAAACCTAGAAATCGATCACCCACCCAAATTGAGTACCTCTACGGGATAGACCTCAACAGAAAACTGAAGAGTAACAACAGCAAGTGATTGAGTTCAGTAGTTCCTTATAGAAAATTATTGACTCTAGAGATATGGTAATATGGAGAAAACATAATTGTTTGAAGCACCGACAGAACCGGAAGCGCCCCTTGTTTCAAAGAGAGGAGGACGAGTTATTCACATTTCATTTGATGGTCAGAGGCGAATTGAAAGCCAAGCATTGAGAATTCGACCCCCGGGGGAAAAGTAGAGATGTCTCCTACGTTACCTGAAATATGTGAAAGTTTTGACGTAATTTGATAGAGTCATTCGGTCTGAGTGCTACATGAAAAACATAAGCCAGATGAAGGAACAGAGAGACCTAGGATGTAGAAGATCATAACATGAGTGATTCGATTCGGCAGATTTTTGGACTCCTTTATCTCAACTCCTATGGTACTTCATCATACGATTTATATAAGATAGGATCCATCTACCTAGATATCATCACATACATCCAGAAAGCCGTATGCTTTGGAAGAGGCTTGTACAGTTTGGGAAGGGATTTTGATTGATCAATAGGAAGAATCTACTTCAACCGATATGCCCTTAGGCACGGCCATACATAACATCGAAATCACACTTGGAAAGGGGGGACAATTAGCGCGAGCTGCGGGTGCTGTAGCGAAACTGATAGCAAAAGAGGGTAAATCAGCCACACTAAAATTACCATCTGGAGAGGTCCGTTTGATATCCAAAAACTGTTCAGCAACAGTCGGACAAGTGGGTAATGTTGGGGTGAACCAGAAAAAATTAGGTAGAGCCGGATCTAAGCGTTGGCTAGGCAAGCGTCCTGTAGTAAGAGGGGTCGTTATGAACCCCGTAGACCATCCCCACGGGGGTGGGGAAGGGAGGGCCCCGATTGGTAGAAAAAAACCCACAACCCCTTGGGGTTATCCTGCGCTTGGAAGAAGAAGTAGAAAAAGGAATAGATATAGTGATAGTTTGATTCTTCGTCGCCGTAGTAAATAGGAGAACATTGAAAATCAAAATTGAAAATCAAATAGGTCTCTTTGTCCTTACAAAATAAAATAAAGTCTTTACAAAAAAAAAGATAGGAGTAAGTAGCCGTGACACGTTCACTAAAAAAAAATCCTTTTGTAGCTAATCATTTATTGAGAAAAATTGAGAAGCTCAACATAAGGGCAGAAAAAGAAATAATCATAACTTGGTCCCGGGCATCTACCATTATACCCATAATGATCGGCCATACAATTGCTATTCATAATGGAAAAGAGCATTTGCCTATTTATATAACAGATAGTATGGTAGGTCACAAATTGGGAGAATTCGCACCTACTCTGACTTTCCGGGGGCATACGAGAAGTGATAAAAAATCTCGTCGTTAATGTTAATAAAGTGAATATAGGTGCTCATCCTTTATTGATGAGAGGTGAACCTTATGATAAAGATAGAACCAGAGGTAGAAGTATACGCCTTAGGTCAACATATACCTATGTCTGCTCACAAAGCGCGAAGAGTAATTGATCAGATTCGGGGGCGCCTCTATGACGAAACACTTATGATACTAGAACTCATGCCGTATCGAGCACGTTATCCGATTTTTCAATTAGTTTCTTCCGCTGCAGCAAATGCTGCTCACAATCGGGGTTTCAACAAAACGTCTTTAATTATTAGTCAAGCCGAAGTGAACGAGGGTACTATTGTGAAAAAGTTAAAACCTCGAGCTAAAGGACA